CGTTGAAACTGCGTGAACGCATCGCAGAGATTTATGCACAAAGAACCGGCAACCCTACCTCGATCATATCCCGAGACATGGACAGAGACGTTTTCTTTTCAGCAAGACAAGCCCGAATTTATGGAATTATTGATGATATAGAGTTCTCAGATGATGAAGAGTTCTTAAGGGGTTGATCTTGTAGGGATTGTATTCATATGGATTTCGTTCAAATATGTGATTTTAGATTTGATCTCCGAGTTGAATATACACTCTATTAAATGGAAATAGAAGGAATTCATCATCAGTCGGTTAGGATCAATCTAAACCAGACCATTATATTATGTATACAATTCAACATGCCAACTATTAAACAACTTATTAGAAATCCAAGACAGCCAATCAGAAATGTCACGAAATCCCCCGCTCTTCGGGGATGTCCTCAGCGTCGAGGAACATGTACTAGGGTGTATGTGCGACTCGTTTAGATTATCAGCTGGCACATAACAAAAGAAAAAAAAAGAACTTTTCCAGTATCAATGGTCAGTATCTGAGTGAATGGGATAGAATGGAAGAAGGAACTCCACTCATTATTAAACTCTATCATATCCCTCTATTGTGTATAAAGTTTATGGTTTCCATTGGTGCAAATCCAATTACCTCAATTGAAGATGAGAATAAATTCTCCATTGGTAGCAAATGGTTATCCATTAAGCGGAGGAAATCCTATTTAAAAAACATAACGATTAGGCTCCCACTCTGGCAAGAACGGACTAACAGGGCCAGCTACCCCAGCTAACTTTCATACTTAAATACCGTTACTTTATAAGTAGATCTCGTTGTGAAAGACCTATTACTGGAGAATTCATGGGTAGAGCCAAAGAATGTGAACTATACAAGTTCCCAATAACGTTGATTAGTTGATTAAATGAAGTGAAAGGCTCCGGTGTATAGAGAAGACCTCACCGTTTCCGAAGTAACCATAGAAACGAAGGAACCCCACTATTTCTTTATCTAGTTCTATTTTTTTTATTTACTCTATTTTTTATAGGAAAATAAAATTTCTTATGTCTTTCTTATTCTTGTTTCGTGGTAAAATACCTAAACAAAAAAAGAAAAATCGTGGTTGGGAAGGTTATAGTAGCAAAAGCCATTGGAATTTTTATTTTATACATTGGAGAAATCCGTTTTGTTAGTATAGTAATAGAAGACAGAGTAAATAAAAGAATAGCTGAAAGAAAGAAAAAATGAGTTATTCGAAAAAGTTTCATTTATTCCATGACCAGAATTAAACGGGGATATATAGCTCGGAGACGCCGAACAAAAATGCATTTCTTTGCATCAAGTTTTCGAGGGGCTCATTCAAGGCTTACTCGAACTATGACTCAACAGGAAAAAAGAGCTTTGGTTTCAGCTCATCGGGATAGGGATAGGCAAAAGAGAGATTTTCGTCGGTTGTGGATCACTCGGATAAACGCAGTAATTCGCGAAAGAGGAGTATCCTATAGTTATAGTAAATTCATACACGATCTGTACAAGAACCAATTGCTTCTTAACCGTAAAATACTTGCGCAAATAGCTATATCAAATAGGAAATGTCTTTATATGATTTCGAACGAGATCATATAAATAAAAAAAGTAGATTGTAAAGAATCCAACGGAATATTTTCAATGGAGTTCCCGGAGAATGAACTCCGGGAAGGTAGAGTAGAAATTACGATGATCAAATATGATAAAATAGTAAAACACGTTCAATCCAAAAAGATTTCTGATTCATTTTTTTCTTATGACACGATAATCAAATATAGATTCACGGATTTTTCGAGCAAAACACCAATCCGCATTTGAGTTCGGATTGGAATTATGATTCAAGTGAAGTAAGCCTATTTCTTTTTTTTATTTATTTGGAATTTTTCTTTCTTTTGATCTTTATTTTGATTTCTAGCTTTCAAAGCATTAGTTCTAGCGGTCGACTCGCTTATTTGAAATCCTTTCCTTTTAAAGGGTAACAAAGATAAAATACGAGCTTGTTTTATCGCAAGAGTAATTAATCGTTGTTGTTTCAAGGTCAATCTATTCACTCGTCTAGATAATATTTTTCCTTGTTCACTAATAAATCGGCTAATTAAGCTCATGTTTCTATAATCAATTCGATCCCCCGATTGAATCGGGGGCAAACGCCTACGAAAAGATCGCTTGGATTTAAGAAAAGGTCGCTTGGATTTATCCATAGTTTGTTTAGTTTATTCCCTATCCCGAATATCTTATTTTCGTATTTTATATCTTATTTTTTCATTAGAATTCAATTTCATTATCAATTTGCCCCAAATAGGATTTGTTTATTTCAATCTGTTATAGATCCGGTATAGAGAATGTCGTTCTTTTTTTCCCCCTCCTTGAAAGAAAGACCAATTTATTTTTTGATCTCTCCATGAATCGTATGTTTGTAACAATAGGGACAGAATTTTTTCAATTCTAATGGATTAGGCGTATTGTGCCGGTTCTTTTGAGTAATATATCT